ATTTGTAAATGAAATAATTTTAAATAGAATAAAATAATAAAGAGCCTTCGGGTTAATAAAAACTGAGGAAATTGACTCGGGAACTAATTTTGTTGGAAGCTCCATTGCAAAGTTCGGACCTAACCATTAATGGAGAAGCTATGAGAACGACAGAACCTGTGACTGCATAGGATTCTATTGAAAACAAATCCTAATAATTCATTGGGTGGGATGGCGGAACGGACCAAGAAAAAATTGATTTATTCTGAGAGGTCATGAATTGAACCTACGAATGAAACAGGAAAGAGTAAATATTCGCCCGCGAAACCTTTATTTATTGGATTACAATCTTTTGTCGTAATTTGATAGAGGTAAAAAAAAAATAAGGAAAGGATTCGTTATGTTATAAAAATAAAAAAGAGAAACATTACATTATCTATAAAGATACATAAATGTACACACACGTCTAGCTGTATTGTATATCTTGTATCTACATCTTCCTTCCTATGTAAGAAATTAAATATCAATAAAAGCCATTACTTGGTGTATTATCTATTAATGTGTATCTATAATATTATTGAATTTGAACCCTTTCATTCGCGAGGAGCTGGATGAGAAGAAACTCTCATGTCCGGTTCTGCAGTAGAGATGGAATTAAGAAACAACCATCGACTATAACCCCAAAAGAACCAGATTTCGTAAACAACATAGAGGAAGAATGAAAGGAATATCTTGTCGAGGCAATCATATTTGTTTCGGCAGATACGCTCTTCAGGCACTTGAACCTGCTTGGATTACAGCTAGACAAATAGAAGCAGGGCGAAGAGCAATGACACGATATGCGCGTCGTGGTGGAAAAATATGGGTACGTATATTTCCCGACAAACCTGTTACAGTAAGACCCGCGGAAACGCGTATGGGTTCGGGGAAGGGATCCCCTGAATATTGGGTATCCGTTGTTAAACGGGGTCGAATACTTTATGAAATGGGTGGAGTATCAGAAACTGTAGCTAGAGCAGCTATCTCAATAGCTGCGCGCAAAATGCCTATACGAACTCAATTTCTTATTTCAGGATAGAGATGTGGAACTAAACAAAAAGGGGTATTGGGGATGAAAAAACAACCGCAGGTTTATTTATTTCTGGACGGACAATATTTCTTTTTTTTTCTTTCATACTTTTGCATTGAAATAACAGATTGAAATAAAAATGATATGATTCAACCTCAGACCCTTTTGAATGTAGCGGATAACAGCGGAGCTCGAAAATTGATGTGTATTCGAATCATAGGAGCTGGTAATCACCGATATGCTCATATTGGTGATGTTATTGTTGCTGTAATCAAAGAAGCAGTTCCCAATATGCCTCTAGAAAGATCAGAAGTAATTAGAGCTGTAATTGTACGTACATGTAAAGAACTCAAACGTGAAAACGGTATGATAATACGATATGACGACAATGCTGCAGTTGTCGTTGATCAAGAAGGAAATCCAAAAGGAACTCGAGTTTTTGGTGCGATCGCTCGAGAATTGAGACAGTTGAATTTTACTAAAATAGTTTCATTAGCTCCCGAAGTATTATAAATACTCCCGAAGTATTATAAATAGTAGTAGATGAGACTATGATATAGTAGGGTATCTGAAATAGATCAAATTTGTAGATTGTGTCTCACGTATATACTTAAAAAAAAAAGAAAAAAAAAAAGGAAACATGTTGATTATATCAAAATTAGGAGGAACCTATAATTCTAGTTCGTCATGGGCAGGGACACTATTGCCGATCTAATAACTTCTATAAGAAATGCTGACATGGATAAAAAAGGAAGGGTTCGAGTAGCATCTACAAATATCACCGAAAACGTTGTTAAAATACTTCTACGAGAAGGTTTTATTGAAAACGTTCGGAAACATCAGGAAAGTAACAAATATTTCTTGGTTTCAACTCTGCGACATAGAAAAACCAGAAAAGGAATATATAAAACTAGAACCATTTTAAAGCGTATCAGCCGACCCGGCTTACGAATTTATTCCAACTATCAACGAATTCCTAAGATTTTAGGTGGAATGGGAATTGTAATTCTTTCTACTTCTCGAGGTATAATAACAGATCGAGAAGCTCGACTAGAAAGAATTGGAGGAGAAATTTTGTGTTATATATGGTAATCTTCCACCTCTGGTATCCGAATTTGATCTCTAACTTCCTATTTGTAAAATAGAGAGGAAAAGTGAGTTATATAACTCTTCCTCCATTAGTTGATACTTCAAGGAGGTTACCTGGAATGAAAGAACAAAAATTGATTCATGAGGGTTTAATTACTGAATCACTTCCCAACGGTATGTTCCGGGTCCGTTTAGATAATGAAGATCTAATTCTAGGATATGTTTCAGGGAGGATCCGGCGCAGTTTTATACGGATACTACCGGGAGATAGAGTAAAAATTGAAGTAAGTCGTTATGATTCAACCAGGGGACGTATAATTTATCGACTTCGTAACAAAGATTCGAACGATTAGGTTATTTTTT